CGAGGAAATTCCCCCTCTAAGAACCGTATATGAGAATTTCATCTCGTACAGCTCAAGCAAACACACCAAAATACTGATTGAAAGGTATATAGAATAGACTTCTTAATCCCCGATTTTATCTTTTCGGAAGATACGAAGGAATAAAAATCCGAAAGTTCTTATTTGTGGTGATAATGCCAAAATATCAAGTTGGCTCATTAGTCTTTATGTTGATTGTTACTACAGGCCTCTTGAATATTCTCTTTCCCTATTTTTTTTTTTTTTTTGTGTAATATGGCTTTTATTATTGTTTTTTTATCATTGAAATTGATAGGAATTTCTCTTGTTAAGACCCTATGAATCGATTGAAACCCCAGATTCATACTAGAACCACGATGATTCAAAAAAACCCCAAAGTTAAGCCAAAAGATTCCTTGAGTAAGAACCATTGGATCATCACTTATTCAATCAATAGGATAGGTATAATGACTAAAAATACAAAAAAATGAGAATTCCATGTTGGTTAAACAAAATAAGCATAAACAGGAATTTGAAAGAAGAAAAATCTTTCGATTTCTAACTTCTAATTCTTTCTTTTCAAAGAAAATTTTTTTGAATCCGATCGAGAGGTCTTAATATTAAATATGAATCATAGTTCAAATATTGCTTGATCTATTTTATATATTCCGTGTTCCAGATACCAGAATGAATATCCGACGAGTTAGAACCATCTCTATCAGGATAAGATGACAGACTCATTCTCTGTATTATCAATAGGATCAATTATAACAAGTCACACACTCATATTCCGGAAATACAGAAAGAAAGAAATTCCGCGATCGAACTACCACAAAGGGGATTCAAAATAGAAATGGGAGCCCGAAAAATTCACTTTGTATTGAAAGGCTAGAACTTTCTGGTTCTTTTGGATTTCATTTTCTTGTGTATTTAATTCATTGAAATTCCATCCAGTAAAACAGAAGAATTATAAATTTCCAAAATAATAGATAGGAATATTGCAAATAAAGCCATTGCAACTCCCATCAAAGGAGTAGTTCCCCATCCAGGAGCTACTTTACCATATTCCGAATTCAATGGTTTCAATAAAGCCCCTACGGTAGTAGGTTTTGGACGAGCTCTAGAACTACCCTCAACGGTTTGTGTAGCCATAAATCCGATTGTATTCATTGAGATCTGTTGACTTTGTATACCATTCCGTTGTAAATAAATGATTTTTATCATAGATCCATTGTGGTCTTGAACTTATATAATAATGGAAACAGCAACCCTAGTCGCCATCTTTATATCTGGTTTACTTGTAAGTTTTACAGGGTACGCTTTATATACCGCTTTTGGGCAACCCTCTCAACAATTAAGAGATCCTTTCGAGGAACACGGGGACTAGTTGAAGTAATGAGCCTTCCAGTACTGGAAGGCTCGTTACTTCAATTGAGGTAATGAAAAATTATTTCATCTTTTTAGTTGGAACTTTAGGAGGTTCACGAAAAAAGATAGCGAAAAAAATTATCCCTAGAGTCGAGACTAATAGAAATGTATAAACCAATGCTTCCATAGATTCGATTGTGGTTTACAATTATAGCTTCCATACCTGTTTACTTGGGATTATTTTCCCGATAATGATAAAAAAAAAAAGAGTCAAAAAAGGGCAGTGATTCAAATCAAGATTTTTCTAGTATCGTATGTCAAATCAAAAAAAAAATAGAGGCCAAAAATAACAAAGCAATGGTGTATTAGACTCCTTGTCTTCTTGTAGTCGGATCTCCAAGTTTTTGGAATGCTCCGAATTCTACTTGAGCATCCAAATCTGGGTCAATACCGGCAAAAACATCTCTGAACAAGGTTCTGGCCCCATGCCAAATGTGTCCGAAGAAGAATAGTAGGGCAAAGGAAGCGTGCCCAAAGGTAAACCAACCCCTTGGACTACTACGAAAAACACCATCCGATTTCAAAGTAGCACGATCTAATTCGAAAATTTCACCCAATTGAGCACGTCTAGCATATTTTTTCACAGTAGCGGGATCACTATAACTGACTCCGTTGAGTTCGCCACCATAAAACTCAACAGTTACACCTACTTGTTCAACGCTATACTTAGATTCCGCTCTTCTAAAAGGAACGTCAGCTCTAACAATTCCGTCCCCGTCTATCAAAACGACTGGAAATGTTTCAAAAAAAGTAGGCATACGGCGTACAAAGAGTTCACGTCCTTCTTTATCTCTAAAAATAGGGTGTCCTAACCATCCAACAGCTATTCCATCGCCGTTGTCCATTGAGCCCGCTCTAAATAATCCCCCTTTTGCCGGATTATTCCCAATGTAATCATAAAAAGCTAATTTCTCAGGAATTTTCGCCCAAGCTTCTGATAAACTTTGATTTTCGGCTAGTCCAGCACTTACTCTTCGATATATTTCTTGTTGAAAGTATCCCTGATCCCATTGATAACGAGTGGGGCCAAATAATTCGATCGGGGTAGTTGCCGAACCATACCACATAGTTCCAGCAACAACAAAAGCTGCAAAAAAGACAGCAGCGATACTACTTGAAAGAACTGTTTCAATATTGCCCATACGTAATCCTTTGTATAGACGCTGAGGCGGACGGACACTAAGATGGAATAGGCCTGCTAATATGCCCAATGTCCCTGCTGCAATATGATGAGAGGCTATTCCTCCCGGAACAAAAGGATCAAAACCCTCCACGCCCCATGCTGGACTTACAGGTTGTACTTTTCCAGTTAGTCCATAAGGATCGGACACCCATATTCCAGGACCATACAAGCCTGTTACATGAAATGCGCCAAAACCAAAACAAGCCAACCCGGAAAGAAATAAATGAATTCCAAAAATTTTAGGCAAATCCAAAGAAGGTTTTCCTGTACGTTCATCAGAAAATATTTCTAGATCCCAATACACCCAATGCCAAATAGCTGCCAAAAAGCACAAGCCAGAAAACACGATATGTGCTCCGGCCACACCTTCGTAACTCCAAATACCCGGATCTGTTATAGTCCCCCCTGTAATACTCCAACCGCCCCATGAATTGGTTATTCCTAAACGAGTCATGAAAGGTATAACGAACATACCCTGTCTCCACATTGGATCAAGAACAGGGTCAGAGGGATCAAAAACTGCTAATTCATATAGAGCCATCGAACCGGCCCAACCAGCAACCAGAGCTGTATGCATTATATGGACAGAAATCAACCGGCCGGGATCATTCAATACGACGGTATGAACACGATACCAAGGCAAACCCATGGAAATACCCCTTTATCAAAGATAAATGACACTATGTAACTTTATTGCATTGGAAAATACTATGACTATGCAATGGACCCCTTTTGTCCAATGGATTCTCTCGGAACAAGGGTTAATATTTGTTCTATTCTGTTGGTAATAATGGAACAATTATGGTTGTAGGAACAAAGAGAAACAAATCTATTCTATACCCGATAAGTAGCAATACGCAATGGGGAGTTGATACCATCTTCGCTCAGTGAATGCTTTCATACTTGTTCATTATTGGAAGGCTATATTCGTAAGAATTTTTCTTTATTTATTCTATCTTTTTTTTTCAATAAATTTTTCTAATCTATCCAGAAAATATGATAAAGAAAGGTTGATATTATGAAGATAATAACCCTATTATTACGTTTCCACATCAAAGTGAAATATAGTACTTAATTCTTTTTTCTTTCATTTAATGCCTATTGGTGTTCCAAAAGTTCCCTTTAGAAGTCCTGGAGAGGAAGATGCATCTTGGGTTGACGTATAGTGCGACTTGTCGGATATACTGGGTCATATGGAATTTCCCCGTTCTCTCTCCCGATTGAGATATCCTCCCTTTCGCCCAAGAAAGATTGATTGAAATATCCAAAATTTGGAGCGTGAAATGCAATTAGATCCATTTTTGAGTTTTAAGGGGATTCGGATTAATATTATCAATTAGAATAATTTATGGTTGGCTTGGTTGGACCAATAAAATGAAGTATCCAGGCTCCGTTTATAAAAACCCCAATCCCAATTGGTAATATATTGAAGATTACTACTTTAATTAAAAATTACATATATTTTATTTACTTTAACTTGATCGTTTTGATTTGAAATTTTAAATAAGAATGATGTCAGTCTTAATCACTCGAATAGAATAATGAATATGTTGAATATTGAATTTGTCGAAAGAAAAGATATGAAATGAATAAAAAGGGGAATTCTTAACAAAAAAAAACACAAGTGGTATTGGAAGCATTTGTCCTATATGTGCAAATCGAAATCGGGCAGATCTTTACCCGGAGTAGAACATAAACCTAAAAAAAAATTAAAGAGACCCGTTCAAGAACAAGAAAATGACATCGTGGTTTGGATTGGATCTCGATGAAACAATACATCAATGAAAAGTGAGTTCGATAAGTTTAGTAAATTCTATTTTTATTTTCTATTTTAAATAGTTATATGAGGAATTAGGGAAAGGAGAAAAAAGGAATATTTATTGAAAAAGAGAATAGAAAAAACCTTCATTATTCATTAGAAGTTGGAAAAAATCTCTATGAAAAATGAAAAAGGAATAGAATCTACACATTGATTTTATCACAATTTTTTTTGAACCGTATGCGTCAAAAGGTGCATGTACGGTTCCTAAGGGATACAATTTTACCCTAATCAACCGACTTTATCGAGAAAGATTACTTTTTTTAGGCCAAGAGGTCGATAGCGAGATCTCGAATCAACTTATTGGTCTTATGGTATATCTCAGTATCGAGGATGATACCAAGGATTTGTATTTGTTTATAAATTCTCCTGGCGGATGGGTAATACCCGGAGTAGCTATTTATGATACTATGCAATTTGTGCGACCAGATGTACATACAATATGCATGGGGTTAGCCGCTTCAATGGGATCTTTTATCCTGGTCGGAGGAGAAATTACCAAACGTTTAGCATTCCCTCACGCTCGGCGCCACTGAGTTTTTTATTTGAGAGAAAAAAAGAAAACTATGCCTTCACCATATGAAATATTAAAATTAAGTAATAATAGCATGGCACTTTGAATTCGATATGATAAATGAGAAAATTTTATCTCTATTTTATTTTCAAAACATTAGATTATGTATCGAAAGAGTAGTATGAGATGAAGAGTATTCCCGATTTTTTGATCAGGAGTCCTTTTCAGCGTCACAAACTTTTCTTCATACCAAAAAATTCTTAACAATATTTATGTTTGAAAGAGTACAAAAAAAAAAAAGAAACTTTGGGATTGCTGAATTACAGACGAAATAAGTATATAAAGCAACGGAGCCATCATAGTATTTTTGAACTCCTCTGAAAAGAAGGGTGGTAATTGGATCATTTACTGATCTGGATCTGATCGATCCTATTTTTCTCTTTCTTGACGAAAAATAAATGTAAATTACATTATAGAGCCGTATGCAATGCGCAAAAGATGCACGTACGGTTGTTCAATTCTATCTTTTTTATTGTTTTGCTAGTATATAGTTTTTCTCTTCGCCTCATCATGCGAGATAGAAGAACCCCTTTTAGGGTATATCATCAGGGTAATGATTCATCAACCTGCTAGCTCTTTTTATGAGGCACAAACAGGAGAATTTATCCTGGAAGCGGAAGAATTATTGAAATTGCGCGAAACCCTCACAAGGGTTTATGTACAAAGAACAGGCAAACCCTTATGGGTTGTATCCGAAGATCTGGAAAGAGATGTTTTTATGTCAGCAACAGAAGCCCAAGCTCATGGAATTGTTGATCTTGTAGCGGTCGAATAAAACGAATAAAAATAGTTAACCATTTGAGATTTTATCTTGTTACGGGGTTTACCATTAATTATGGGTTTAATATTCTATTAACTTCGATTAAGTAGAAATAATTCATAATCATTCGGTTAGGATTGATCTAAACCAGCCCATTATGTATATGATTCAGCATGCCAACTATTAAACAACTTATTAGAAACACAAGACAGCCAATCAGAAATGTCACGAAATCCCCCGCTCTTCGGGGATGTCCTCAGCGCCGAGGAACATGTACTAGGGTGTATGTGTGACTCGTTCAGATTATGGACTGGAACAAAAGCAAATAAAAGGAAAGAATTTTTCCAGTATCAATGATCAGTACCAGTGAATAGGATAAAATGGAAGAACTCCAGTCACTATCGAAAATGAAAAAGACCTATTCATCTATTGTGTATGAAATTTATGGTTTCTATTGGTATAAATCCGATTTAAGATGAGAAAAATTTCCCATTGGTAGCGAACGTTATTCATTAAGCGGGAAATCTTATTTTTAGAGCATATAAATTATGCTCTCATTCTTTGAAGAACGGACTAACAGGGTCAGCTATCCAGCTAACCGTCCAAATTAAATACCGTTACTGTATAGGTGGATCTCTTTGTGAAAGACCTATTACTGAATAATTCATGGGTAGAGCCAACAAGTTTGAACTGTACAAGTTATCAATAACATTCCGTAAATGAAGTATAATAAAGTATAAGGGCTCCGGTGTATAGAGAGGACCTCACCGTTTAAGAAGTAACCATAGAAACGAAGGAACCCACTATTTCTTTATTCATCTATATTAAAATTTAATTTACATTTCTTTTTTTCTTTTTTTGCCTTGAAACAAGACAACAAAAGAAAAAAATTGTGGTCGGGAAGGTTATAGTAGCAAAAGCCATTGGGATTTTTATTTTATACATTGGAAAAATCCGTTTTGTTATTAATAGAAAGGATAAAAGAATAACTCAAAAAAAGAAAATCAATTAGTAATTAGTTATTCTAGTTATTCATCAAAGTTTCATTTATTCAATGACTAGAGTTAGACGAGGATATATAGCTCGGAGGCGTAGAACAAAACTTCGTTTATTTGGATCAAGCTTTCGAGGGGCTCATTCAAGACTTACTCGAACTATTGCTCAACAGAAAATACGAGCTTTGGTTTCGGCTCATCGGGATAGAGATAGGCAAAAGAGAGATTTTCGTCGTTTGTGGATCACTCGGATAAACGCAGTAATTCGCGAAAACGGGGTATACTATAATTATAGTAAATTTATGCATGATCTGCACAAGAGACAGTTGCTTCTTAATCGTAAAATACTTGCACAAATAGCTATATTAAATAGGAATTGTCTTTATATGATTTCCAATGAGATCATAAAAAAAGAAGATTGGAAAGAATCCCCCGAAATGATTTAAATGAAGTTCCCCGGAGTTTATTCTCCGGGAGGATAGAGTAGAAATTAGTTTGATAAAATACGATAAATAAATAAAAATCAACAAACCCATTCAAAATAAAAAATATTTTTTCCCGATTTTGATTATCTTACGACACGACAATCAAACCTAGATTTTTTTAGAACAAAACATCAATCCGTGTTTGAGTTCAGATTCGAATTTTGATTCAAAATTTTGATTCAATTAAATAAAGAGTAAGCCTATTATTTATATTTATTTTTGGTTCTAAAACTAGCAGTTCTAGCAGTCGACTCGATTCTTTCAAATTGTTTCTCATTATTAAGAAAAGGTAACAACGATAAAATACGAGCTTGTTTTATAGCAATAGTAATTAATCGTTGTTGTTTCAAGGTCAATCTATTCACTCGCCTAGATAATATTTTTCCCTGTTCACTAATAAATCGGCTAATTAAACTCATGTTTCTATAATCAATTCGATCCCCCGATTGGATCGAGGGCAAACGCCTGCGAAAAGATCGCTTGGATTTAATAAAGGGTCGCTTGGATTTATCCATAGTTTGTTTAGTTTATTCCTTATACCGATACCGAAAATCCTATTTCGGCTGGACCTTAAAAAAATTAGAATTAAGAAATAGGATTTGGTTTGTTTATTTCGATTTTTTTATTTATATATAAAATTAGAATTATATATTATATAATATATAATGAAAATCGTTTTGTCCCCTTCCTTGAAAGGATGATAGACAGACGTTTGGTTCGATCTATTTCTTTATCTCTCCGTGAATTGTATGTTTGTAACAATAGGGACAGAATTTTCGCAATTCCAACCGACTAGGCCTATTGTGTCGATTCTTTTGAGTAATATATCTGGAAATGCCCCTTGATCCTTTATTAACACTCTTTCGAACACAACTGGTACATTCCAAAATTACTTTAACTCGGGCATCTTTACCCTTAGCCATCAACCTAACCTCCTTTTTGATTTTTGATTCAAGCAACTTTTTTTTATTTTCGACCCGAAGTGAAGAAGAAAGAAAAAGCAAAAAAATAGAAGTTGCTAACTCGAAATACAATTAGAAAGATTTCGTTGAAATCAATAGGATAATTATAGTAAATAAATTAAGAAATACGACGTAATCAAATGGTTTCTAACTCTATTTCTAATCACAGTATTTCATTTAAGTATCTTGTATGATACTCTTATCCTAGATCCACATTTTCATTTCCGTTCTAACTCTTTTTTTTTTATTTTCATTCGAAACTGAGCCCAAGTTTTGATGAGGTTGAATCTACTTTTCTTCTTTCTCTTTTTATTTTCTAATATATTATTAGAAAATAAAAAGAGAAAGAAGAAAGAAAAGGGGTAAGGGATTAGTCACAGATAGTTGATTCTATCTCTAATATTCGTTACCCCCTTTCCGTGTCAATAACTAGAATTAAAAAAAAGGGAATGTCAATGCATCTGGGAAAAAACGATTGATTTCTATTAATAAACCAGCTAAAGACCCAAACCATAGAGTGCTTATTACCGGCGCCACGGAAAGATATGTTTTAAAATCTCGCATTGAAAATCCTCCTTCTTTATTTCTTTAATGTAATATATAAAAAAAGTAATACATATCTAATCTACGATCAAATGTATATATCGTTAAAGACTACTTGTCTTTGTACACGAAATCCTTAAGCTAAGTCAAATTAAAATGTAAATTAATCCTGAATCCTGTAAATAAGAAAATAAGATATTTTTTTTAAGAAAAAGAGTAGCATGCCCCTTCCTACTAAGCATTCCCGAAAAGTCTTTTTTTTTTTATTTACTTTACGACACGACAGGTTTGTTTTTCATATATATCCCAATACTTTTCTTATACCTTATAAGATAAGAGACCAAAAAGAAGAAATGACAAGATATATTTCCTATGTATATAGGAAATAACGATGTGGAAAACACGACAGGTATTCTTTACAATTACACTATAAAAAAAAACCAATTGAATTGAAAGGGATGTAGCGCAGCTTGGTAGCGCGTTTGTTTTGGGTACAAAATGTCACGGGTTCAAATCCTGTCATCCCTACCTAATTACTTTTCCTCTGAGAAGTAAGGAGGAATTAATTGAAATCGATTAAAATTAAAAACTGAATCTCGCATTTTTTTTTATCATACTCTATAGTGTTTGCATGCCGGAGGCAGATGTAGTTTTGGGTTACAAAAAAAAGTTTTCTTTACAGTCTTATCTATTGTGATAAGAAAGCGCTCTTAGTTCAGTTCGGTAGAACGTGGGTCTCCAAAACCCGATGTCGTAGGTTCAAATCCTACAGAGCGTGATTCCATTCTTGTTAGATCGAATTGAATTCACGAATTAGGATGAAATAACTGAACAGTAATCTAAATTTGACCTCCTGTGTATTAGAAAAAGGAGGAGGTCAATCGAAAAAGATTTGTTAATTAATCAAAGGTCCAACTGATCGCCACGTCTGTATTGTAAATATGCAGTTACGAATAATCCAGCCAAAGTAATAGGAATTAGACCTAAGACGATTCCAAATAGAAAAACTTCAATCATTTCAATTCGTTTGAAACAAAAAAAAAAAAAGAAAGGTAATAGCTATCTCTAAATATTAATCTGAATTGCCCATGAATCTCAATAACAAAAAATTATCAATTGACGCGGTAAAGAATTATAAAATATATGGAATGCCACAGAAAGATTTCTTGAGTTGTTCATTCAATTAATTTCAAATAAGTCGTATCTTGCTCAGACCTATAAATAGAGCGGAGGTTATAGTTAAAGCTGCTAGTA